ACCTACAAAATCCCTCAAATTGTATCTGATTAAATCCAGGTATTGTAGACATTACCTCATTTGCATCCCCGAGCATTTTGAATTTCCCATTTATCAAAAAATCCCATTCTACTATTAAGTACATTCTTCATCGAATTAGCTCAATGATCTAGCACTGATGGAATTTCTATTCTGTTTACTGAATCACATGAAATTTTATCCAACTCCATATTTGGAATGAAATGTATGAACTACGTTTGAACGGAGGAATAAAGAGAATTTTCTACTTAAATTGGAAGTTGCAACAGATCAAAATGGAAAGGAATTGATAAAACAGTCCTAGAAACAGAATTCTGTCACTTAGACTTATTAAAGTTAAAGTCATAAGGTTTTGTATATAATAGCAAAACAAAAAGGATTTCAATTATACCATTATTATGATATTACATATTCGAATTTGAGAAAAATAAAAGGATTCGGTATTTGGGAGATAAATACAAAGACAGAAAAATAAGAAACAACATAGGATCCATTTTTTTAGCACTTAACCGTCTTTATGTTAGAGATTTCGTTATTCAAAAAAAAAACGATTCGCAGAGAAGAGAAATATTTCTACTTTACTTTACTGATTTTTGAATAGAATATGATTTGAAGTGTATAAGAAGGGTTGCACTTATTAAACACGTATGCGGATAGCTATAATATCCGACTTCTCTTTTATTGCTGGTTCTATTCGGGACAGTCCGGGTCGTGTTCTATCAAAAGAGAATTTCTATTTAATGCAAAATTGAAGTGAAGTAGGATAATTTTATGATAATTACCTATAGACAATATATCTAAATAATAGATATCTGTGTAACAATTTATGTTCTGGGGTTTACATATACTGATATGTTTTGTTATAATTGAAATTGAGAAGGATTTTTTGATTGAAAAAATCAATACTGATTAGTTCTGTCTCAATTTGTATTTTCTTATGTCATTAGGAAAACACAATTTGCGATTCAAATCCCAGAATCGTCATTAATTCGAACTAAGCAGTCAATAGTTAATGGTTCAAGTTTGTCGGCTGAAAATCCACATTTGATTTCTCAATAGAAAAGCCAGAGAATGTTTTTAGCATTGTGGATTTTCCAATACTATAACAATCAATCGAAGGGATGGATAAAATCCAAAAAGGGTGTTTCTTTTAGGAAAAGGATTAAGGAAAACAGGAGTCAAAATCCAAGTACAATAAAACTTCAGCAATCTGGGAAAATTTTCATCTATTTTGTATTATTTTGGCGGCATGGCCGAGTGGTAAGGCGGGGGACTGCAAATCCTTTTTCCCCAGTTCAAATCCGGGTGTCGCCTGATCAACAAAAAAACTCGAAATCTCTTCTTCTCTTCGGTTCCGCTTATAGAACTCGCAGAATTCTTCCCCGTTAGAAGCAGAGGAAACAGACTGTTAATGCTTTGTTGATTCTAAGCATGTGGTCTGAGGGTTTTCTAAACAAAAAGAGTGTGAATGCTCGTTCGCATCTAGGATTCAAGGAAATATTCGAATCTACTGGTAGAGGGTCTATCAAGACTTCACGGTTCCCTTCTATTACTTCTATTACTAAGGGAGTGTCTAATGATTGGATCTTGAATCAGATTGTGGAGCCTGAATAGGAAATCTGATTCAATTAAGAGTTTTGGAAGGAAGTGCAATATACGACGGACTCGCGAGAATCTCCGAGTGCTCAGGTATCCAACCAATATTAGATTGGATTGATAATTGACTTTTATAGAAAAAGGGGCAAACAGAAAGAATTTCTTTGCGGCAACCCCTAGACAAGCCCCCTCTTTCAGAGCGATAATGGGGAAGGAGGGTACCGGATCAAATGGGGAAATAGAGGTCTGTAATAGATAGAGATTTCTGGTTTTTCGTGATTTCTCCCTTGTCTGTTTTTACTTACTAAGGTCAACAAAGAATAGGCCTTATTATTCTTATTCCTACATGTTCCCATTCCCTTCGGATCTTACTACGTATTTTGCTTGTGTTTAATCTTTCCCGATTCGAAATCATAATCGATTTATTGGATTGGTTTCTCGATAGTGTTCGGTCAGAATCCCTTTTTGACTCTGCGCCATGGATTCCACTATTATTAGGGAGGAATAATGGAAAAATTCCTTCGTATTTATAGAGATAGGGGACATAATTCACATGGATATAGTAAGTCTCGCTTGGGCTGCTTTAATGGTAGTCTTTACATTTTCCCTTTCACTCGTAGTGTGGGGAAGAAGTGGGCTCTAGAAGTACTACTAATTGAGTTGAGGAATCAAACCGTATCAATTGTTTTATAGATCGTTCTGCAACGCGTTTTGAACTATTTAAAATCAAAATCTCTGAATTTCGAATCCCATTGGACTCCAATGGAGTTATCTATGATATGAATCATACTCTTTCTCTCAAAGAGATATTTCAGTTATTCCCGTGTTTGTATTTCGAAAAGAAAGGGATTCCGATGATTGGAAATTTCTTCTAACCTAAAATTCTTCCGAAATTTTCTATTTCAATCAATGGAATGAGCTCTTACTATCTTTATAGATAGATACTGAGAAAGACTAGACTTTTTTTATTTCTTTCCCTCTTTATTGTTCAAAGAAGAAGACGTTTTGGTAAGTGTATACGGACTTTCTATGAGAAATGATATAGAGATAGTGGTTGTCTAATGAGAGACTATGCAATAATAAGATCTTACCTTGAGCGAGTCACATATGGGGCATTTACCGATTGGTTTCTAATTTTAGAAAGTCGATTTATGCTTTATCGACTTATTTCATATCATGGTTCGGGCATTAAAAATCGGTGAGGTTTTCTCTTCCTTATTAGTAAAAGGAAAGGAATTAGAATCCTAAGATAAGAGTGATTTCCGATTGATCGGAACAAATCGATGTAGTAAATTGGGTGTTATGTCAATTCCATACAATATATGATATGGAATTAATATACATCTATGAAGAGAATATTGTAGATTGATCTATAAAAACTTAAGCCTTTATCTTTATTCTAGATTACAACTTTATAGACTAAAAGATAGATAGTATGGTAGAAAGAAAGATGCATCTATTTCTTTCTTACATACTATCTATCTCTTAGAATACTACCGATTATAGTCCGCTCATTTCATTTAAGTTAAGACGCGAAATTGGAATCCTTTTCATTTGACTTCGTCAATTTTTGATAAGAACTCAGAAGGAGAGTTTCGTTCAAATGAATTTTCAAATTCAATTGAATTAATCATTTTGACTGACTGTTTTTACGTAAATGATAAGTAGAAAAGCGGTAGGAACTAGAATGAATAGCGCAGTAGCAATAAATGCAAGAATATTTACTTCCATAATCTCATCGTTTTTTTTACTTCGCAATAACTCGGGATTTAATCCCCTAGAGATGATAAATATTTCATCTGTAAATTCAATGAATGAATTACCTCTCGATGATCTTGAATCGGATCAATATCATGAATAACAATATCTGATCTATCAAATCAATTCGTCGTCGAGACTTGAATAGTATAACATAGGAAGTTCTTTTATCCATACCGAATCCAAATTTGGATTCCTGACCCAATCAATCCAAAATTCCTTTATTTAGAATCCATTTCCTTGTTTTTTTCTATAACCTACCTTGCGTCTTCCTTGTACAATCATCTGATAAAGGATCATCAGATTGCCTTTCCACTTCGGTTAGTCACATAGTTACAAATCTAAACAAACAATAAAAGCGAAATGGAAAAATAGAAAAGAAAAAAGAAATAACGACCCCTTATTTGATATTTGATTTGATTTGGAAATGAAAGTATGCCCCCCGACACCCTTTCATAGTTCATAGAAAGGGAAAAAATGAATTGATGTATTTATGGGATATTGGATCCGTCGGGACTGGCGGGGCTCGAACCCGCAGCTTCCGCCTTGACAGGGCGGTGCTCTAACCAATTGAACTACAATCCCAGGGAAATAAGGGATCTAGCAGAAAATTTGATTCTTTTTTATCTTCGTATGGGGTATTTCTGAAGGACAAGAGGGGGTTAGACCATTTCATGGTAGATTGGCGAATTATTGGGCCGAGCTGGATTTGAACCAGCGTAGACGTATTGCCAACGAATTTACAGTCCGTCCCCATTAACCGCTCGGGCATCGACCCAGGAAGAATCAATTTTAGGCTTATTGGTAATCCATGATCAACTTCCTTTCGCAGTACCCTACCCCCAGGGGAATTCGAATCCCCGCTGCCTCCTTGAAAGAGAGATGTCCTAAACCACTAGACGATGGGGGCCGACTTGTCCAACCGCCCTCATACTATGATCATAGTATGATCAGTTTTTTGAAATTGTCAATATAATGGAATGATATGATTAGATCCAAAGAATCTTTCCGTTTTTCAGAATTGTATAGAATTGTTGGATTCGTCATTGATATTCATTATCAATCGACATTCTCTATATAAATCTACTAAAATAAATCTAGTAAGCGGGATCAAGAAGTTATCAAAAATTTTCTCTAAGACTTTAGTTCAAGGGGACAAGTAGAATCTCTTCATCACATGATTCGATGAAATATCTTGAAATTTCTTTTATGTCGAATTGGTAAGTGTACATGTATGTTATGTACCAATCAAGCCAATTTTGTTTTGATAGGGATCATCTCAATAAAAAAAAATTAAGGCGGGTCTTGAAACAATTCATTTTAGCCTAGACTTGCTAGGCAAATCCATTTGATTATTCCAAAATCAGCCACTAGCCACCATGAGTCTACTGCATATACTTATGTATATAATATATGTGCATATAGAAATTTTATCCACATAGTGATTCGTTCGGGAATTAAATCAAATAAGCCCTTTTAACTCAGTGGTAGAGTAACGCCATGGTAAGGCGTAAGTCATCGGTTCAAATCCGATAAGGGGCTTTAATTTTTTTTTTTCATAAAAGTCCAGTCATAGTATTCAGAAAATAGAGATCTTTTTTTTATTTAGTTGAAATAAAAAAGGAACT